AATGAAGTGTCTGATTATAGAATTACTTTGATAGAGTAAAAAAAGTGAATTATTCACCTTCATTATAATTATAATTAATAGAATTAAACTATTTCTTTAAGCTTCAAAAACTTATGTACATTATATACTAAACTATAAAAAGATAAGCTAATCAAGCTACTGGGCTCATACCCCATCAATAAAGGTTACAATCCTTTTCTTTTTAATTTATTATAAATTTTTATTTTTTAATTCCCTTATTATTGGAAGCTTAATTGCTATTTCCTCTTATTCTTGAATAGGCATATGAATAGGCTTAGAAATTAATTTACTCTCTATAATCCCCTTAATTAGAGATAATAAAAATATAATAGCCTCAGAAGCCGCATTAAAATATTTTGTTATTCAAGCAATAGCTTCAACCTTACTTTTATTCTCAATTATTATAATATCTATAAAATTTATATACCAAATTAACCTTATTCTTTATTTTAATCTAATATTTAATACTTCATTATTAATCAAAATAGGAGCGGCCCCATTCCATTTTTGATTCCCTGAAATAATAGAAGGATTAAATTGATTAAATGCAATTATTATACTAACTTGACAAAAGCTCAGACCCATAGTATTATTAATATACTCAAATTCCACAACTCTTTATTTAATTTTAACAATTATATTTAGAATAATAATTAGAGGAATTATAGGACTTAATCAAACTAGATTACGAAAAATTCTTGCTTATTCATCTATTAACCATATTGGTTGAATAATCGGATCAATCCTATTAATCGAAATTATTTGATTTTATTACTATATTATTTACTGTATTATCACAATTAATATTACTATATTATTTTATAAACTTAATATTTTTCATGTAAATCAATTGTATATTTCAATAAACCATAATATCTTAATTAAACTATTCTTTACTTTAAATTTTATATCATTAGGAGGATTGCCCCCATTTTTAGGATTTTTCCCCAAATGACTTACTATTCAATCATTAATTCAAAATAACCTTTATTCTATTGCTTTCATCATAATTTTAATAACATTAATAACCTTATTTTTCTACTTACGTATTATTTTTTCTACACTTTTACTTAGAAAGACTAACATAAGATTTTACATTCAACCAAAAATCAATAATACATATATTATAGCCTTTAACTTAATAACGCTAAGAAGATTAATTTTTGTTACAATTTTATTTAACTTTCTTTAAATTTAACTTAAATCTAAGGATTTAAGTTAAACCAAACTAAGAACCTTCAAAGTTCTAAATAAAGTATGAATAGTCTTTAAGCCTTAGGATTACACCCACCTTTAAATTTGCAATTTAAAATTCTTATTAAACTATAAAGCTTGATAAAAGAAACTAATTTCGTATGTAAATTTACAGTTTACCGCCTAAACCTCGGCCATTTTATCGAATAAATGGCTATTCTCTACAAATCACAAAGACATTGGAACTTTATATTTCTTATTTGGAAGATGGGCAGGTATAGTCGGAACTTCACTAAGTTTATTAATTCGAGCTGAATTAGGAAATCCAGGTTCCTTAATTGGAGATGATCAAATTTATAATGTAATTGTTACAGCTCATGCCTTTATTATGATTTTTTTTATAGTAATACCTATTATAATTGGAGGATTTGGAAATTGATTAGTTCCATTAATACTCGGGGCCCCTGATATAGCATTCCCCCGAATAAACAATATAAGATTTTGACTTTTACCCCCATCATTAACCTTATTATTAATAAGAAGTTTAGTTGAAAATGGTGCAGGAACTGGTTGAACAGTGTATCCCCCCTTATCTGCTAATATCGCTCACAGAGGAGCATCAGTTGATTTAGCAATCTTTAGCCTTCATCTAGCAGGAATTAGTTCTATTTTAGGTGCAGTAAATTTTATTACTACAGTAATCAATATACGATCTATAGGAATAACTTTTGATCGAATACCCCTATTTGTTTGATCAGTAGTACTAACTGCTTTATTACTTCTACTTTCACTTCCAGTATTAGCTGGAGCTATTACTATACTATTAACTGATCGAAATATTAATACCACATTTTTTGATCCTGCTGGAGGTGGAGACCCTATTCTTTACCAACACTTATTTTGATTTTTTGGACACCCTGAAGTTTACATTCTTATTCTTCCAGGATTTGGAATAATTTCTCATATTATTAGCCAAGAAAGAAGAAAAAAGGAAACTTTTGGAACTTTAGGAATAATCTATGCTATAATAGCAATTGGTCTATTAGGCTTTATTGTATGAGCTCACCACATATTTACAGTAGGTATAGATGTTGATACCCGAGCCTATTTTACATCCGCCACTATAATTATTGCAGTACCTACAGGTATTAAAATTTTTAGTTGATTAGCAACTCTACATGGTTCTCAATTAAATTATTCACCTTCACTTTTATGAGCTTTAGGATTTGTATTTTTATTTACAGTAGGAGGATTAACAGGTGTAATTTTAGCTAACTCTTCTATTGATATTATTTTACATGATACTTATTATGTAGTTGCACATTTCCACTATGTATTATCTATAGGAGCTGTCTTTGCTATTATAGCTGGATTCGTGCACTGATTTCCCCTTTTTACAGGATTAACAATAAATTCTAAATTCTTAAAAATTCAATTTCTTACTATATTTATTGGTGTTAATATAACCTTTTTTCCACAACATTTTTTAGGATTAAGTGGAATACCACGACGTTATTCAGACTATCCCGATGCATACACAACTTGAAATATCATTTCTTCTATTGGATCTCTTATTTCCCTTGTAAGAATTTTTATCTTTCTATTTACAATTTGAGAAAGATTCATTTCAATACGAAAAAGAATTAGATCTTTAAATCTATCAACTTCTATTGAATGATTACAAAATATACCTCCAGCAGAACACAGATATTCTGAACTTCCAATGCTTACTAATTTCTAATATGGCAGATTAGTGCAATGGATTTAAACCCCATATATAAAGATTAAACTTTTTTTAGAAATTGCAACCTGAAATACTTTATTATTACAAGATAGGGCATCCCCATTAATAGAACAACTATCATTTTTTCATAATCATGCCCTTCTTATTCTTTTAATAATTACTGTTTTAGTGGGCTATTTAATAGGAACTCTATTCTTTAACCAATTTAATTACCGATTTTTACTAGATGGCCAAATAATTGAAATTATTTGAACTATTTTACCTGCTATTACTTTAATTTTTATTGCTTTACCATCACTACGACTATTATACCTTCTTGATGAAGTTAATAACCCCTTAGTCACTATCAAAACAATTGGTCATCAATGATATTGATCTTATGAATATAGAGATTTCATAAATTTTGAATTTGATTCTTATATAATCCCATTAACTGAAATAAAACCCCAAAATTTTCGTCTTCTAGATGTTGATAACCGAGTAATTGTTCCATTTAATTCACAAATTCGCATAATAGTAACAGCTGCAGATGTAATTCATTCCTGAACTATTCCTGCTTTTAGTGTTAAAATTGATGCCACACCTGGCCGATTAAACCAAATTAGATTTCTAATTAATCGAACAGGTTTATTTTATGGACAATGCTCCGAAATTTGTGGAGCAAACCATAGTTTTATACCTATTACTGTAGAAAGTATTTCCCCTTCTTATTTTACAAAATGAATTTCTAAAATAAATAATCTATCGTTAGATAACTAAAAGTAAGTAATGGTCTCTTAAACCAACCTATAGTAGATTAACGCCTACTTCTAATGGCCAAAAATTTAGTTAATATATAACATTAGTTTGTCATACTAAAATAATCAATTAATTTGATAATTTTTAATCCCACAGATAGCACCTTTAAATTGATTATCTTTATTTATATTAATTATTATAATTTTCTTAATTTTCAATGTACTAAATTACTATAGATTTTTACAACCTATTAAATCTCAATCTTATAAATTCTCCCCTAAAAAAATTAATTGAAAATGATAACTAATTTATTTTCTTCTTTTGATCCTAGAACTTCGTTTAATTTATCATTAAACTGATTAAGTATATTTTTGGGTTTAATATTTATCCCCCCTATATTTTGACTAATCCCCTCACGATATAATTTTTTATGAATTAAAATTATTTTAACATTACACCAAGAATTTAAAGTTTTAATTGGAAATAACAGTATCAAAGGAAGAACATTAATATTTATTTCCCTATTTTCTATAATTGTATTTAATAATTTTTTAGGATTATTCCCATATATTTTCACTAGAACAAGACATTTAATCATAACACTTTCCTTAGCTTTACCTTTATGGTTAAGATTTATACTTTATGGGTGAATTAATAATACTATACACATATTTGCTCACTTAGTTCCCCAAGGAACTCCCCCCGCTCTTATAGCATTTATGGTAATCATTGAATCAATTAGAAATTTAATTCGACCTGGGACTTTAGCAGTACGGTTAGCTGCTAATATAATCGCTGGTCATTTACTAATAACATTATTAGGTAACACTGGATCTAGTTTATCAATTTTTATATTAAGTATTCTTATTATTACCCAAATCCTTTTACTAATTTTAGAATCTGCAGTTGCTATTATTCAATCTTATGTGTTTGCAGTATTAAGAACTTTATACTCTAGAGAAATTAATTAATGTCAAGACATAAAAATCATCCTTATCATTTAGTTGATGCAAGACCTTGACCAATTTTAGGAGCTTTTAGAGCTATAATTACTATAATTGGAATTATTAAATGATTTCATTTTTTTAATAATACTTTGTTTCTTCTTGGAACATTTATTACTATTTTAATTATAATCCAATGATGACGGGATATCACTCGTGAAGGAACTTTTCAAGGACTTCATACTTATCCTGTAACAATAGGTTTACGTTGAGGAATAATTTTATTTATTACATCAGAAGTATTTTTTTTTATTTCATTTTTTTGAGCTTTTTTTCATAGTAGGCTAACACCTGCTATTGAACTCGGAATACTATGACCCCCTAAAGGAATTATCCCCTTTAATCCTATCCAAATTCCCTTATTAAATACTCTTATCCTATTAACCTCTGGGCTAACTGTAACATGAGCTCACCACAGTTTAATAGAAAATGATTTTAATCAAACCACTCAAGGATTAGGCCTAACAGTTTTACTGGGAATCTATTTTACTATACTTCAAGGATATGAATATATTGAAGCACCATTTACTATGGCAGATTCAGTGTATGGATCAACATTTTTTATTGCTACAGGATTCCACGGATTACATGTTATTATCGGTACAACTTTCTTAGGAGTATGCTTACTCCGTCATATTAATAATCATTTTTCATGTATTCATCATTTTGGATTTGAAGCCGCTGCTTGATATTGACATTTTGTCGATGTAGTTTGATTATTCCTTTATATTTCAATTTATTGATGAGGTAGATATTTATATAGTATAATAATTATAATTGATTTCCAATCAAAAGATCTAAATAAATTAGTATAAATAATTATTATAATTTGAAATATGGGACTAATTATTTTTTTAATCTCTTTTTTATTAATTATAATTTCTTTTACAATTTCAAAAAAAACCTATATAGACCGGGAAAAAGCATCCCCATTTGAATGCGGGTTTGACCCTAAAAGATCTGCTCGTTTACCATTTTCTTTGCACTTCTTTTTAATTGCAGTAATTTTCTTAATTTTTGATGTAGAAATTACTTTACTTATTCCTTTAATTTTAAGTTTAAAAACTACTAAAATTTTTAGTTACATATTTGTTTCACTATTTTTCTTATTTATTCTTTTAGTTGGACTTTATCACGAATGAAACCAAGGAGCCTTAAATTGAGCTCTTTAGGGTAATAGTTAATTATAACATTTAAGTTGCATTTAAAAAGTATTGAATAGTTCAATTTACCTTAAATAAGAAACAATATATTGTATTTAGTTTCGACCTAAAAGTTAGGTGTATTACACCCTTATTTAAATTAATTGAAACCAAAAAGAGGTATATCACTGTTAATGATACCAATGAGAAATTCTCCAATTAAGGAAATAAGGTAATCAAGAGTAAGCTTCTAACTTAACTCTTTAGCAGTGAAAATCTGTTAATATTTCTATTTATATAGTTTAAAAAAAACATTATTTTTTCATAATAAAATTAGAACCTTTATATTCTTATAAATATTTAAAAGTAAATTTTACTTCCATGATAACTTCACTATCATACTCTATATAAGCTATTTAAATTAAATATACAATACTATATAAATTACCCACATTATAATTAAAAGTATAAAAATTTTATAATTATTATTAAATATAAATTGTAAAAAAAGTGAACTTTGTCTAAGTTTTTGGTATAAATTCTGTCTACCATAATATTCAGATCAACCTTGATCAATAATCTTATATATTTTATCACCTAAATTAATTGGGTAATAATTTAGACCAAAAGTAGAAATATAAGGTATATTTCATATAGAAGATAAAAATAAACTTGAATTTAATAATATAAAAGATTTTAAACTATCAGCTAAGGTAAACTTAGAAAGTTCATACCCTATTCAAGCCCCTAAAAAAGTTACAATTAAAGCTATTACCTTTATAATTAAAGGTAAACAAATAAAATAAGGTGTTGGGAATATTAATCATATTAATATTCTTCCCCCAATAATTACTAAAAAAATTAAACCTGATATTCCAGAAAGTATAATTTTACTTCTATCATTAATTTTACTTAATCTATAAAAATTAAAATTTCCTACTAAAACATAGTAGATTAACCGAAAAGTATAGCAAACTGTAAGGCCTGTAGAAATAAAAAAAATAATATAAATATAAATATTTAAATACCTTATAGATAAAACTTCTAAAATTAAGTCTTTAGAGTAAAACCCAGATAAAAAAGGCAATCCACATAGAGCCAAATTAGCAATTATAAAATAAGTACAAGTTAAGGGTATAGCCTTTGCTAGCCCGCCTATATAACGAATATCTTGACAATTTCTTAACCTATGAATTATACATCCAGCACATATAAATAATAACGCTTTAAATAAAGCATGAGTTAAAAGATGAAAAAAGGCTAAGGTAAATTCCCCTAAAGCTAAAATTCTTATTATTAAACCTAACTGCCTTAATGTTGATAAAGCAATAATTTTTTTCAAATCAAATTCATAATTTGCCCCTATTCCAGCTATAAATATAGTTATTGTGCCAATAAATAATAAAACTAATATTAAATTTCTTGTTAATGCAAAATTAAACCGAATTAATAAATAAACACCAGCTGTTACTAAAGTAGAAGAATGAACAAGTGAAGAGACGGGTGTAGGAGCAGCTATTGCTGCAGGAAGCCAAGAAGAAAATGGAATCTGAGCTCTTTTAGTTAAAGCCGCTAATATGACTAATATAATAACTATACTTATTTCTCACCTACTTTTATCAACATCAATGTAAAAAATATAATTAAATCCCCCATAATTTACTATCCAAGCAATTGCTATTAATAACGCAACATCTCCAATTCGATTTGTTAAAGCTGTAATCATCCCTGCATTATAAGATTTTCTATTTTGATAATAAATTACTAAACAATAAGAAACTAACCCTAAACCATCTCACCCTAATAAAATTCTAATTAAATTAGGAGAAATAATTAATAATATTATTGATAAAACAAATATTGAAACTAGTATAATAAAACGATGTAAATAAATATCTCCTTCTATATATTCTTTTCTATAATAAATTACTATAGAAGAAATAAATAAAACAAATCTTATAAATAATAAGGATATTCAATCCAATAAAATTGTTATTATAATTCTTACCGAATTTATTCTAAATATCTCATACTCTAATAATAATCTATAATCTAAGACTATAAAATTCAAGCTTATTAAAAATCTTAATACTCTAAAAAATAAAAATACTACAAAATAAATTAAACAAATAGAAATAATTTAAAGTAAATCTTACAACTTTGATGCCACAAATCAATATTTTTATTAAACTATTTAAATTATAATCATAAAACTAATATTTCTCTTTTTAAAATTAAAATATTCAATGGTAATCAATGTAATAATAATAATAAATATTCCCGAACAAACCCCCTAGAAAAAGAATATAATCTCCTTGATAATTTCCCATGTTGACTATAAGAGTATAAATATAAAGAATAAGCAGCTCTAAAAAAAGATATTAAAGATAAAAAAATTATTGTTCAATTTCTTCAACTAACTAAACTATTAATCAAAATAATCTCCCCCAATAAATTAAGAGAAGGAGGAGCAGCTATATTACAACACCTAAATAAAAATCATCATATTCTTATAATAGGTATTAAATTGATTAATCCTTTATTTAAATAAATACTACGCCTATGTAAACGCTCATAAGAAATATTAGCTAAACAAAATAGCCCTGAAGAACATAACCCATGGGCAATTATTATTACTAAAGCCCCTCTTATTCCTCAATAACTTAAAGTTAAAATTCCTCTTAATACTATTCCTATATGAGCCACAGAAGAATAGGCAATTAAAGACTTAATATCAATTTGACGTAAACAAACTAATGAAACAATAAAACCCCCAATTATTCTAATTGTAATAAAAATATAATTTACTTGTATTCCTACAGTTAAAAAAATATTTATTAAACGCATTAATCCGTAACCCCCTAGTTTTAATATTACTCCTGCTAGAATTATCGACCCTGCCACTGGAGCTTCAACATGAGCTTTAGGTAATCATAAATGAACAAAGTATATTGGCATTTTAATAAAAAATACTATATTTATACAAATAAATAATAAAAATCTATGAATATCATAACATATAAAAAAAAAATCTAAAGAATGAAATTTTTCATAATAATAAAAAATACTAATTATTATAGGTAAAGAAGCAAATAAAGTATAAAATAATAAATATACCCCTGCTTGTAAACGTTCAGGTTGATAGCCTCAACCAATAATTAATATCAATGTTGGAATTAAACTTAGCTCAAAAAATAAATAAAAAATAAATAAATTTAAAGATCTAAAAGTTATCACTAAAGATAACAATAAAATAATTATTACCAATAAAAATAAATTATAATAATAATTCTTATTATAAATATTTTCAGAAGCCAATAATATTAATGAACAAATTCATAAACTTAATAAAATTATTATATAAGATAACAAATCATAGCCTAAAAAATAAGAAATATTTGTATATAAATAATTAAAACATAAATTTAAACCAAACATAAACCTTATTAAAAAATAAATATATTGATTTAATCAAAATCTCTTCTTTAATACTCTTAAAGGTATCAATATTAATATTATAAAAATAAACTTTATCATAAAACATTAAAAGTTTGAAAATAATCATTCCCATGAGTTCGTATTATAGAAACTAATAAAGCTAGCCCTAAAGCTCCTTCACAAACTCTTATAGTTAAAAACACTATACCAAAATAAAACTCAAAATTAAAATATATTAAAAATAAATATAAATTAAAATATAAACCCAAAATAATATATTCTAAACTTAATAATATTAAAAGTAAATGTTTACGTTTAATACAAAAAGAAATTAATCCTCTAAAATATATAATAACTGAAAATAATATACAAAAAATTAACATTAGTTTTAATAATTTAAGCTAAAATACTGGTCTTGTAAATCAGATATAAGAATATTCTTTTAAAACTTCAGAGAAAGAGTTCGACCTCTATCATTAATCTCCAAAATTAATATTTTAATAAACTATTCTCTGTATTATTACTACATTAATAATATTATCTTTTATTAGTTCAATAACTTTTATATTTTTAAGCCATCCTCTTTCCATAGGATTAATTTTATTAATACAAACAATTATTATAGCATTAACCATAGGGTTTTTTAATATTAATTTTTGATACTCCTATATTCTATTTCTTATTATAATTGGGGGAATACTTGTTCTATTCATTTACATAACAAGAGTAGCATCTAATGAAAAATTTACTTTTTCTATTAAAATCACTCTTATAATTATTACTTTAAGATTAATTTTATTATTTACTATTGCTATAATAGACCCATATTATTCTAATATAAATTCAATTTTTACAGAAAATTTAAATAACTATAAAGAATATAATATATCATTCAGAAAATATCTAAGATACCCTAATATTATTATTATATACATAATAATTATTTACCTATTAATCACTTTAGTTGCAATTGTTAAAATTACTCAAATTGAAAAAGGACCTTTACGACAAACTAACTAATGAAAACACCTTTACGAAAAGCTTCACCCTTACTTAAAATTATTAATAATAGAATTATTGATTTACCAACACCCTCAAACATTTCTGCCTGATGAAATTTTGGCTCTCTTTTAGGTTTATGCTTATTAATCCAAATTATTACAGGAATCTTCTTAGCTATACATTTTACAGCCCATATTGATATAGCATTTAATAGAGTAATTCATATCTGCCGAGATGTAAACTATGGATGGCTACTTCGTACTATCCATGCTAATGGGGCTTCTTTCTTTTTTATTTGTATTTATCTCCATATTGGTCGAGGAATCTACTATAGAAGTTACAATCTCCATTTAACCTGAACAATTGGTGTAATTATTCTTTTTATAGTAATAGCAACTGCTTTCTTAGGATATGTATTGCCATGAGGGCAAATATCTTTTTGAGGAGCTACCGTTATTACTAATTTACTGTCAGCTATCCCCTACTTAGGAAATTCTATTGTTCAATGACTTTGGGGTGGATTTGCTGTTGATAATGCAACTCTTACTCGATTTTTTACCCTACATTTCCTTCTTCCTTTTATTATTTTAGCTTTAGTAATTATCCATCTTTTATTCCTTCATCAAACTGGTTCAAATAATCCATTAGGATTAAATAGAAATATTGATAAAGTACCATTTCATCCTTATTTTACATATAAAGATACTTTCGGCTTTATTTTTATATCTATACTATTAAGATTTTTAGTTTTAGCAAATCCTTATATACTAGGAGACCCAGAAAATTTTACACCTGCTAACCCCTTAGTTACTCCTATTCATATCCAGCCTGAATGATATTTTCTATTTGCATATGCTATTTTACGATCAATTCCCAATAAACTTGGGGGAGTAATTGCATTAGTCATATCAATTGCAATTCTATTAATTATGCCAATATTAAATAAAAAAAAATTCTCAAGTACACAATTTTACCCATTAAATAAAATCTTATTTTGAATATTTGTTTCAATTGTAATTTTATTAACATGAATCGGAGCCCGGCCTGTTGAAGATCCTTATATTTTAACAGGTCAAATCTTAACAGTTATATATTTCACTTATTATTTTTTAAACCCATTAATCCATAAAATTTGAGACTACATTATTTTTAAAAATTAGTTAATGAACTTGTTAAAGTGTATATTTTGAAAATATAAAAAAGAGTCAATCCTCTATTAACTTTACTAAATTTTATTCACTAAATTAAATAAGAAAAATTAATTAATTTTAAACCTAAATAAAAAAATAAAAAATTTAATGAAACAGGTAAATAACTCTTTCAACATATATATATTAACTTATCATAACGATAACGAGGTAAAGTCCCACGAACTCATACTCAAATAAAAGATATAAAAACTAATTTTAAAAAAAAAAAGAAATTAAATACATTCCCACCTATAAACAATATTACACATAATATTCTTATAAATAAAATTCTAGAATATTCAGCTAAAAAAATTAATGCAAACCCCCCACTTCTATACTCTACATTAAACCCAGAAACTAGCTCTGACTCCCCTTCAGCAAAATCAAAGGGAGTCCGGTTAGTCTCAGCTAATCTTGAAGATAGCCATATTATTCTTAAAGGTAAACATAAAAAAATAAACCAAACTATACCTTGATATTTTATAAAATCTATCAAATTTAAACTTATAATTAAAAATAAAAAAGACAATAAAATTAAAGATAAACTAACCTCATAAGAAATTGTTTGAGCCACAGATCGAATACCCCCTAATAAAGCATAATTTGAATTGGAAGATCACCCAGCAATTATAACAGTGTAAACTCTTAATCTTGAACAACATAAAAAATATAAAATACCCAAATTAAAACTAAATAAAAAAGTTAAAAAAGGCATACACATTCATAATAATAAAGATAAAAATAAATTAAAAACGGGGGATATAAAATAAATAATAAAATTTGATATTAAAGGATAAGTTTGTTCTTTTGTAAATAACTTAATTGCGTCACTAAAAGGTTGTGGAATTCCTATAAATCCTACCTTATTAGGACCTTTACGAATTTGAATATAACCTAAAACTTTACGCTCTATTAATGTTAAAAAAGCAACCCCAATTAATACACAAACAATTAAAATTAATCTTGTAAATAACAAAAGAATTAAATCTTGTAATATAATGTATTACTTGTGTATAAAACACATATTTAAATTCTAAATTTAAAGCACTAATCTGCCAAAGTAATATTCCTATTCAAATTATATTAAATTTTAAAAATATCTGATCCTTTCGTACTAAGATATTTAATTTATTTAAAGATAGAAACCAACCTGGCTCACGCCGGTTTAAACTCAGATCATGTAAAATTTTAAAGGTCGAACAGACCTAACCTTTTAGCCCCTACACCAAAAGTTAATTTTAATCCAACATCGAGGTCGCAAACTCTTTTTTCGATAAGAACTCTAAAAAAAAATTACGCTGTTATCCCTAAGGTAATTTAATCTTATAATCATTAAAAATGGATCATTCAATCATAAATTAATGTAATTCAATAAAAAAAGTTTAGTAAATTTCTCTGCTGCCCCAGCAAAATAGTTTAAATTATTAAAAATATAAATATACTAAAATTAAATAATAAAATAAACTATAAAACTCTATAGGGTCTTCTCGTCTTTTAAAATTATATAAGCTTTTTTACTTATAAATAAAATTCTATATACATTTAAATTGAGACAGTTACTCTCTCGTCCAACCGTTCATACCAGCTTTCAATTAAAAAACTAATGATTATGCTACCTTTGCACGGTCAAATTACCGCGGCCATTTAAATCCTCATTGGGCAGGTTAGACTTTAAATTATTATCAAAAAGACATGTTTTTAATAAACAGGCGAAAAGTACATTTGCCGAGTTCCTTAATTTAACCTTGAATTTTTAATTTATTTATACATTAAAATATATACTAATTTTATCATTATTACATATAATATGAAATTACATATATTATCTTAATAAATTATTTAAAAATAATATAAATCTTATTCTAACAAAAATTATTTATAACAAACTAAAGATTAACACTTCCAATCCTACTAATTTTTATTTAAAAATTTATATTTTTAATATTTTATTTTAAAGCTTATCCCCTAAAATATTATTTTTATTATATAAAATACTAGTAAATTAATATAATACAATAATAAAACTAAATTAAATTTATTTCTTAAGAAACTAGATATCTTAAAAAACGTATAACGTTTCATTTCTAATATAATATTTTAAAAATTTATGCCACAATTAAATTTATAATATATTAGCTCTTTATAATTCGAGAAAATTAAATAATTAACTTATTTTAATAAACCCTGATACACAAGGTACAAAAAATTAACTCTTCTTTTAAATAAATAACCTTCTTAATAATTCTTATTATCTATCTCTATACTAATTAACTATAACAAAATGCTTATTTTCTAAAATATACTAATATAAAAAATATTTTTTTTATAAAATAATATTATATAAATTATTTCTTTCAGGTAAAATTGATTTTCACAACTAACTTTTTAATGTAAATAAAATGCTTTATAACAAGCTCTAACCTGCCTTTCCAGGTACACTTTCCAGTACACCTACTATGTTACGACTTATCCCTCCTTGGGGAGGGAGCGACGGGCGATATGTGCATATTTTAGAGCTATACTCATATAATTAAACTAAATTATATTACTTTCAAATCCACTTTATAAAATAATGTTAATTATTTTAACCATCTAAATAATTTTATTGTAACCCATCTCTTCTTATCTATACGCTGTATCTTGATCTGATTTTTTTTATTCATATAAATCTTGAACATTTCTAATTCTTGAAAAACATTCAACCTACGACGATATACAAACCTTTAAAATAAGTATGATTAATCGTGGATCATCAATTATAGGACAGGTTCCTCTGAGTAGACTAAAATACCGCCAAATTCTTTAAATTTCAAGAACATAACTACTACTATTCAAGCATCTAAAATTTGCATTTTTAATAATAGGGTATCTAATCCTAGTTTTTTATAAAAATCTCATAAACTCATTTTCTAATTTAAAAAATTAATTATATTTACTAATTTCACCTAATAAACATAACTTAATCTAAAATAAAATATAACTTATTATATACTGAACAAATTTAATTGCATTGTTTGTGTAACCGCAACTGCTGGCACAAACTTAGTCAATACTATTATAAATTCCTAAATCAAAATCTCTTTTAAATTTAATTTTCAATATTGCAACTCTTTAATTTAATATAAAGTATAATTTACCTTTTTAAAATAAATTCTATAAACACTAAAATTTACATATAAAATAATCTAAAAATTAAAATTTCAAGCTAGAATAAAACTTTATTTTATTTTTTACCTACATAAATTATATTAAAAACCTTATGATTGAACTTAAAACGGTATCTCCCCTACCATTTTACCTGAATTAAGACCAATTTATCTTACAAACCCCCTAAATTTATAAGATTGAACTTAAAATGGTATCTCCCCTACCGTTTTACCTGAATTAAGACCAATTTATATTATAAACCCCCTTCGTTTAATAATTCTTATAAAATTAATCTTATAAATTTCTATATAACTAATTTTTATCCTTAAATTTTCTCTTTGAAATAAAACTTTATCCCTTAAATAATATACATAAATTATGTTAATTTATGTGTATTATTTAAATATTATAAAAATTAAATTAAATTTAAAAATATTTTTATTTATAGTATAAATAAAGTAAACTAAGCTATTTTTTTACTAAATCTCTCTATATATATATATACATATTAATTATTTAATTATAATATAAAACATCTGTTTTATTAAATAATTATTAAGCAAAATAATATAATTTATCATATAAAAGATCTAGAGTATAATAATTTAAAGTAAATTTTTTTTTTTTTTATAGTAATACTAGATAATAATATACGTTATTTAATGATTTTCTATATAAATGTTTATATTATCTATATTTATATATTTAATAAAATCTTAATATTAATTTAGATAATTAATAATTTATATATTAAATATTTATATATATATATATAATAATAAAGATATATATATATATATGTATGTATATATATTAAATTTAGTTATATATAAAAAAATAAATATTAATTTACTTTTTTATTTTTTCCTTATTTTAAACTTTTAGATATAAATATTCTAATACATTATAATATATCAACCATTAATGAATATTTATATATATATAATAAAAATATTAATTTATATCTCAATTCATATAAATATATAATATTAATAAATAAATTCTTAATAAATAATAGTGATAATATATATATATTTTATGTTAATAAATCTATATATATAAATTCATTAAACATTTATATTTAATACCCCCCTAAAATTTTTTCTTAAAATGTGATTTTTTTTACCACCAGAATTTTCCTACATTGGTCAAAAATGGCCAAAAAATCAAAAAAAAAGTGTATCACCAAAATGCACATTTTTTGACCATTTTCGAGAATTTTTGATTTTTAAAAAATCTTTTGAACCAAACCCCTGATGTACCTTTTTTGGGTACCCCTAATTACTAAAAACTATCCTTCATTACTAAGGATTATCCGCAATTTTTAACCCAGGAATTTTGAGTATAAAATCATTTCCACACTAAAATTTTTTTTTTTTTTTTGAACCATTCATTAGGCATCCCTATTTTTTTTTTTAGTCGAAGGATAAATTTTAGTAAATATAAGTAAAGAATTTTCCTTTAAACCCCCTTACACTAAACCCTACACTTTTTAAAAACTCAATATATTTACCCTATAAACTAATTTTTTTCCATTTTTATTTATGTATCTAGGTCTTCATATAAAGTTTT